AAGAATGGGATTAAGGAAAACAGAATTGAAGATACAAACAAATAAAAAAAAAGAAGTTTAGAACCCCCTTTTTTGGTTTTGGGGGGGTATTCTCATATATTTATTTTGTATCATTTTGGCGGCATGGCCGAGCGGTAAGGCGGGGGACTGCAAATCCTTTTTCCCCAGTTCAAATCCGGGTGTCGCCTGATCGACTAAATTGCTTATTCCGTTTTGTTGATATAAAACTTTACAATTTTTTTTCCAGCAGAAGCAAGCGGGGGAAAAGGACTCTTGAGACTTGCTTGATTCTAAATTCTAAGCATCCGCAGGTTTTTTTCTTTAAAATGCTATAATTGTGTCTCGTATTCAAGAAAGATTCTAGTAGTGAAAAGGAATCGGTAAACCTTGATATGATAGTTCTTCCACTCCACTACTAATGTTAATGTAATGTCCGTCTACTGACTGGGTCTTGAATTAGATTGGATAGGGATAGATCGGACAGAGAATCGAATTCCATTTTTTGTTGGGGAAGGGGCGGAATAAACTTTGTATACAGACTCATGAAAGTATATGAGCGCTCCGGCATTTATTCAATATTAGTTAGATTGAATAACTAATTGGCTTTCTTTTTTTTATTTGATTATCATTTTTATTATTTTTGATTTTATTTAATTTATTATTTTTATATTTATTTTTATTTAATTCATTATTCATTTATTTTTCATTTTTAAATATTATATTCATTTTTTATTTAATAATTTTTGTATTTAATAAAAATTTATAAAATTAAATTCTTTCACTAGGGGTTGCCGAAAAGAAAGAATTTAATCGTGAAAGAATTTAATCGGCTGTCTTCCGATTGTTTTACAGAGGCAATCGGGAGACGGTAAGGATTAGATCAAATGGAAATAAGAGTATGGGAAGTGATCCATCTTGGCTCTATATATATATTTTACTTAATGAAATGGAGGGCAACAAAATAAAGCATAGGTCTTATTATTCCTACCTGTTAGTAACATTCATTCCCTTAATACTTCCAAAGGTGTCTCCGGATATTTTGTTTGTGCTTAATGTTTTCTGATTATATTAGAAATCATATAAGAACTTGTTAGATGTTATAATTTGATTTATTGGATTCTTTCGTCAATGATGTTAGGCCAGAATCCCTTTTTGACTCTGTGCTAGTGATTCCACTATACTATTATTAGTGAACAATACTATAATAATTAGTGAACAATAACAATAATGAAATAATTCCTTCATATTGATAGAGATAGGAGACAGAATTTACATGGATATAGTAAGTCTCGCTTGGGCTGCTTTAATGGTAGTCTTTACATTTTCCCTTTCCCTCGTAGTATGGGGCAGAAGTGGACTCTAAAGGTACTACTAATTGAGTTGAGGGAAAAAACTAAAATCAAACTGTAGCAATTGTTTTATAGATGGGTTCTGAAATTTTTTGAATTTTTCTATTTAATTCATTAATTCCATTTCGAAATTGAATTCAAAAAAATCTGCATTTCGGAATTATAGTGTATTCGAGTGGAGTAATGTATTCTATGGATAATATAGAAATAGAAAATACTCTTTCAATTAAATAAATATTTGAATTATTCCCATGTTCGTATTTTTAAAGTCAAGGGAATACAAATAATAGGAAATTTCTTCCAACCGAATTCTTTCTAAAATTTAGATTTCGATGAACTGGCTCTTACCAAAGTTATATAGGAACAATGAGGAACCGCGGAACCCGTTTTTTATTTATTTTTTTATTCCCCCCCCTTTTTCACTTTTTTCAAAGAGAAAATAAATCCGTTTTTTTATTAGTTATTAAGCGGATACACACTTTCTATAGGACACAAGATAGGCATAGTAGTTGTCTAAGGAGATACTACACATAATAAGATATTGCCGTTGCCTTAGGCGAGTCACATATTAGGTGCTTACCGCTTGCTTTATTATTTGGTTTATTATTTTTTGTTTCGAAATTGGATTTATGCTTCCATTTCATATCATTGTTCAAATGTTAAAAATCGGTTGGGTTTCCTAATCTTTTCGAAATAGGAAAAAGTTTCCCATAGAACCCCTGGATCATCTGTCAACTATTTAATCAATTACTTCTTCGGAATGCTAAAAAGATTATTTGATTTTTTTTTTTAATATGATACCGGGATTGATCTTGAAAATCATCAGAAATCTAAAAATTCGAATCGGAAGAATAAGAGTTGCCTTTTGATTATTTCAGATTGATTGGAACCAATACAAATCAACTAGATGAAACAAAGAAAAAAATTGGGACGCTATGTACATTACATATATGTGATTGATATTCTATATATATATGAAGATAGATATTGTAAATTGATCCATATTAAACCTCTATCCTTATAGAGTAAAACTTTATACATTACAATAATAGATAGTATGGTAGAAAGAAATAGATTTTATTTCTTTCTACCATACTATCAGATTTCATAGAATACTGCTGATTCTAGTCCGATCATTTCATTTAAGAGTAAGACGCGAAATTGAAATCTTTTTTCATTTTTTTCTTCCATCATTGCATTGATAAGAACTAAGAAGTCAAGTTTAAGTCAAATTAATCACTTTTACTTACCGTTTTTACGTAAATTATAAGTAAAAAGGCAGTAGGAACTAGAATGAACAGTGCAGTAGCAATAAATGCGAGAATATTTACTTCCATAATCTCATCGTTAAATTTCTTTTTAATTCGCAATAACTCGGGATTTAATCCCATAGAGATGATAAATCTTTCGTCAGTAAATTCAATGGTATAAATTACATCTCGATGATATCGAATCGGATCAATATCATGAATAACAATATCTGAGCTATCAAATCGATTCATCGTCAAGAATTGAATAGTATAACATAGGAAGATCTTTTATCCATACCAAATTCCAAAATGGTATTTCTGATCTAATCAAGAATTCCTTTACTTTTTTTTTGAATATTCTCATCCTTCGATTAGTAATAGGATAAACATATATCAAAAGTTCAGTGTGAAATTTGAATGAGATAGATTGTTTAAAATGCAAATAATTAGGAATTGAAATTTATACTTGAGGTTATACAAAATCGGAACCAGAAAAGGATATACTTTTAATCCTAAAGTATTCTATCAAAATAAAAGGAACTGCGTTCAATTTATTTTTGATCGTGCAAATTCCATTTGTGTGTGTGTTCGTGGTAAACATATTCTATAGTACTCTATTTCATTACACAGATCGGGAGTAATCGAAAAAAGCCAGGTCTAGTAGTACAGTATCTCTTTATCTTGGAATCCTGAATATGACACTACTAATAATTGTACTAATCCAAATATGTTTCTTTATTAGTTGAAGAAATGGAAATTACCATATTTGTTTGATGAGAAATGTGAAACGAAAAAAAAAGAGAGATCCCTGTTAGGAATGAGATTATGTTTGTTATTTTTACTCCCTTTCACAGAAGAAATGAATTGATGTATTTTTTTATTGGATTTCTATCCATCGGGACTGACGGGGCTCGAACCCGCAGCTTCCGCCTTGACAGGGCGGTGCTCTGACCAATTGAACTACAATCCCAGGAAAAAAAAAGTGTACAGCATGCATATTCTTACGATTTCATTCTCATTCAAACCCTTTCTTTCTATTTCGATTTTAGATTAGAATTGTCTTGTTCTAACTGGCAGAGACGGGACTGAGATATTGATATCTATATGGATATGCACTTTAGCGAGATCGACACGGATTACTAATAATCTGTTCGTTATTGCCAAATCGATTGAAAATCTTTAATGAATCAATGAAAATAAAAAAGAGTCTTTTTTATTTAGACTTTATACTTACAGATCTTGATATGAATCTAGATCATTAGCAAGATCTGAATTTGTGGAAAAAATACGTAAAAAAATAAATAGCGGTAGGGATGTATCAGATTTATATTCTTCCGTATCAGAGCGCATTGGGCATTTCCGGAGAACAACAAATGGTTACATCATTTCATGGTGGATCGGCTAATTATTGGGCCGAGCTGGATTTGAACCAGCGTAGACATATTGCCAACGAATTTACAGTCCGTCCCCATTAACCGCTCGGGCATCGACCCAGGAAGAATAAATTTCAGTCTTTATTGATAATTCACGATCAACTTCCTTTCGTAGTACCCTACCCCCAGGGGAAGTCGAATCCCCGCTGCCTCCTTGAAAGAGAGATGTCCTGAACCACTAGACGATGGGGGCATACTTGCCCGACCGCCATTATACTATGTTCATAGTATGAACAGTTTTTTGAAATTGTCAATATAATGGAATGATATGACTCGATCAGAAGGATCTTTCCGTCTTTCATAATTCCATAGAATTTTTTAATTCATCATTTTTATTTAAAAATTGTTCATTCCAATCGCCACTCTATAATTCGAAAAATAGAAAAATAAGTAATACGAAAGAAAGATAGGAGCTTTTCGGGGAATGATTGGTCTGCCGGAAAAGGCGAGGGGGTCAAACTTCATTTCTTTCACTTTCATTCATTGTTAAGATTCGGTGGGCATATTTCTATCTCACACTAAGCCGGGAAATTAAAAAACGATAATCAATCTGGAAATCTGGGAAGAGGGATAGGGATCAACAAGTTATTGAAAAATTGTTTTTCGATAAGAATTTGGTTGAGGGACAAATTGAATCCATTTATCAACGATTCGATGAAAAATCTTGTATCTATGTTGAATTGGTGGGTACATGTATCAATCAAATGAATTTCGTTATGATGAGGGTCAATTCAATTAGAATCGGTTTTGAAATAATTCATTACATTGATATTTAGCAAATCCAATATCAATAAAAAATTTTACCTATACTATACTCACTAGGTAAATCAAATTTATTGTTCCTTAATGAGCCGCTATGTGGAGAAAATGTATCTATGTACATATATTTAAATTTAATATAATAAGTATATGCAGTAATAAATATATGCACTAGACTCATAGTGGCTAGTTCCTTATTCAGGAATTGA